TCCCTATGCACGAGTCTGTCATTGTACTGGAATAGTTGTACTGTAATATAGGACGAATACCTTGAACTGGTAGAAATAAAATATAAAGAATTAAGTAAGATTCAAAATGGTTTCTTTATAAAGGAAGAAAGATTCTGATTTATTTGATTGATATCAGGAGATCAAATGAGTTCTTCATTCATTCATTGAATGATAAATGACTACAAGCGAAGGAGATACACGATTTAAATAATGGAAAATCCAATATTTCACAATTGTATCTAGAATAACTGGAAAAGTGGAAACAAGACCAGATATAATTTGATCGTTATGAGCCAATCCAAAATCGTTGTAGAACGAACCAATTATTAGTTCCCAACCATGAGTCGAGTGAAATCCAATCCATAAATCAGTAACTAAAAGAATCGAAAAAGCTTTTATTGTGTCACTTAAGTTATAGAGGAATTCCTGAACCCAAGAATTAAGAATGACAAGTTCCTCATTACCCAAAATAAAATAACCACTTAGAATAGCGAAAGAGATTATATTTGTTGAGAAATGCAAAATGATATGGAGATGATATTCATTGTGTGTTTTGACCAATTGTATCGTTTCCTTGTGTATTCCTATATGAAGTTTTTGTATATGTGTCTCCGGGTACTCCTTTATCATTTCGTCCAACAGAAAGAGTTCTTCTAATTCTATGAATCTTTCTAGAACGTTTTTCTCTTGAATGATATTCAAGAGAGTTTTGGATTGCCCGGTATTCCACCAATTTGTAACCCAAAGTTCCAGACATTTATTAAATGAGAGAGAGACCCACCAGGGCAAAAATACTATAGATACAAGATATGGGAAAGAAGGCAATGCTTTCTTTTTTTTCATTTTTTATCTGTGAATTGAATCGTTAATGAACCTGCTTCATTCGTTGACTCTATATGATATTTCTCTGAAGCACGGGTTCTATAACAAGGTATTGAACCTATGGGTCTATTCATTCCAATTTTTGTGTCAAAATTGAGTTTAGTTCTTGGATCTAGAAGGAATATAGAAATGGGATAAGGGTTCGCCCTTTTCGGATAAAAATGCAAAATCAATATTATTCCTAGATATCTCAATTGGGCAAATTCGAAGCAATTTCATCTTCATTTGTTCCTTTCTATGAATACTCGAAAACCCACTTAAAATAACGAATCGGATTTAGAAACGAAAACCCCCCTCAGTTAATTATTTCGAAATGTTTCACCGTCTAGCCACAACCAAGGAAAAAAAGGTATCATCAAAATTTTGGGCCTAAAAAGATGAGATGAATTCCGTATTACGAAATAAATGTTCGGATATATTTGATGAATCCCTACTTATTATATTAGCCTTAGATTAGCCTTTTTTCTAGTAGAAATTTTCTAGTAGAAAAGAATTAAGTTGGGATCCATACGCATACGAAATACTTTTGGTATACAAATGGTATACAAAAATTTCTTCTTTTCTTAATTTTCTTCTTTATTATAGTATAGTTTATTATAGTTATTCCATATACGCCCTCCTGCTTTTTTGTTTTATTCTATGGGAGTCGCCACGACAAAGGAAGGAGGAAATAGAATAATCTAACATGTTTTGTTCGAATGAACATTCAAAAAAAAAAAAAGACTTCAATTGTATTAAAAAAGAAATTAGCAAGTTCCTTCCCCCATGCCGAGAAAACATTTATTCTTTATTGTGTTCAATTCATTTCAAAATACTTCAATTGGTACGCCCAAGAAATAGGCCAATTCGGCAGCTTTTTGTTCAATTTCTCGTGGAGTAAAATTCTCATCAGTACGAGTCAAGGGAATGGCCCCTTGACCTCTGATTTCCATATAAAGGACACGACGAGGATAAAGACCCTCTTTAACCTCAATTCTGATTGATTGGATATCTCTCATAAGGAAGCGAAGGAAGATGCGACGATTTATTCCAGGAAATCCCCAACGAAAAATGCACACAACTCCTTCTTTTCTATCGAATCGGTCATAACCACTACCTACATTCCACAAAATTGTGCACCACAAATAGGAGCTAACGAATAGACCTGCGATCCCGTAAAAAGACATCACGATTCCTTGTGGAAAAAAAATAATTTGCTGAGATGGAAATATGGATATCAGATTCCTACCAAGATAACTGGAAGTTCCAACCGCTAAGAATCCTAGTGAACCTAAAAAAAGGATACAGGCCCAGCAAAAATTACTTGTTTTTCGAGACCCCCTTATAAGTTCTATCCATATATGTTCTGATCGCCAATTCATACTATACTAGATCCAGTTGCATTCGATTGGAATTGAGAGAATAACCCAAATTTGACTTTACCTTTCTTGATCCCGAAGTAACTTTCATCAACTAGCACTATTCTGATGTGGAGTAATTGGTTAGATACATTGACTTTCTATTAAAAATATTTACTGATCCGTTTTTAACCAGCTATACCCTGCATGTATATATATATATGCATTTATGCAGATATCATGTATCCGCATACATAACA